AGTAGTATGGGGAAGGAGTGGACTCTAGAAGTACTACTAATTGAGTTTAGGAACTAAACAGTATCACTTTTTTTTATAGATCGTTCGGCAAAGTTTTTTTTATTTCAAATTTCACTATTTCAATTTAAAATTTAAATTTTATTTTTAAATTGAAATAGAAATTAGAAATGAAAAATATCTTCATTTCGAAATTCTCTTGGATTTTAGTTGAGTAATGTATTCTATGAATAATAAATATATATGAAGAATACTCTTTCAATCAAAGAAATATTTCAATTATTTCCGTGTTCGTATTTTGAAAGTAAAAAAAGTAAAAGGAATACAAATGGTAGGAAATTTATTCCAACTGAATTCTTCATAAATTTTCTATTTCGATGAACTGACTCTTACCAAAGTTAGATATGGACCATGAGGAAGAACGGAACTTTTTTTATTTTACTTTTTTTTTATTTTGTTTACCTCTTTACTGTTCAAAGATCAAAGAGAAAACAATTCGGTTATTCCATTACGTGGATACACATTGGGAAACAACATAGTAGTTGTCCAACGAGATACTGCACATCCTAAAATATTGTCTTGGGCGAGTCACATATTGCGCCGCTTGTTTTAGTTTTACTATTTTAGAAATTTTATTTATGTTTTGCTTGTTTTATTGAACCCATTTCCTATCATGGTTCAAACGTTAAAAGTCGACGGGTTTTACTAATCCTTTTCGAAATCCGAAGAAGTTCCCATGGATCATTTGTCAACTCCTCAATCAACGACTTCTTCGATGGGTATAATAAAATAATCTTTTTGTTAGCATTCCGACGAAGAAGTCATTGATTCTTTCGATCGGGATTCATATTGAAAATAATCAGAAATCTAGGAATTCTAATCGTAAAAGTCGTAAAAGTCGTAAAAGTCGCTTTCGATTATTTCAAATTAATTTAATTGAAATCAACACAAATTAAATACAAATAGATAAAGCAAAGAAATAGAATTGGGATAATATACATTATCACTATATATATTATATATATGTAATTAAATCTATTTCTATATATATAGAAATATATAAAAGGAATATGATGATACTATTGTAGATTGATCTATATTAATCTATATTAAATTAACCCGCATTACAATACAACTTTATACACTACAATAACAATACTCGATAGTATGGTAGAAAGAAATATCTGAATCTTTCTACCATACTATCGTATCTCATAGAATACGACTGATTCTAGTCTGCCCATTTCATTTAAGACGCGAAATTTTTATCCTTTTCTTCTCTGCAATTATTGATAAGAAATAAAAAATCAAGTTTAATTCAAATTAATCACCTTGGCTGACTGTTTTTACATATATTATAAGTAAAAAAGCAGTAGGAACTAGAATAAACAGTGCAGTAGCAATAAATGCGAGAATATTTACTTCCATAATCTCATTGTTTAATTTTTCTTTAATTCGCAATAACTCGGGAGTTAATCCCATAGAGATAATAAATCTTTCGCCTGTAAATTCAATGGGATGCATTACATCTCGATGATATCGAATCGGATCAATATCATGAATAACAATATCGGAGCTATCAAATCGATTCATCGTCAAGAATTGAATAGTATAACATAGGACGATCTTTTATCCATACTGAACTCAAAATTTGATTCCCGATACAATCAAAAATTCCTTTATTTATTTATCATTCTTTTCCATTCTTTCTTTTCTATAACCTACCGCCCTCTTTGTACAATCATCTGATGAAGTATCATCTAACCGCCTTTCCACTTACCATTGGTTCTAAACAAACCCCAACAAACAATAGAAGCTCAATGAAAAAAAAAAGGAAGGAGTTAAGTTATAAACTCCTTTTTTTAATGATCCAATCTTCTTGGAAAACAAAAGAAGTATGATAAAGACGAGTACAAATTCCGGTATAAAAAAATCTAATATTCCATCAAATTAACTATTTTTTTATATATTTATATATAAATTTAATTTTTTATATATTTATATATAAATTTAAAAAGTTTGTTCTTTCAAGGAAAAACCCTTATAAAAAAAAAATGAATTACCTCGCTAATAAAAAAGTGATCCTTGTTTGATCTTTATTTTTTTAATATCCTCTTTCATTGGATTAGTAATGGGACGCATATATCAAAAGCTCAATGCGAAATTTGAATGAGATAGATTATTTCAAATTAGTAAAATTTGAAATTGAGGTTACACAAAATAGGGCCCGAAAAGGATATACTTTTCTTTTAAGATTAAAATAAAAGTATTCTATACACAGTAACTATGTTCAATTTATTTTATATTGTACAAATTCCATTTATGTATGTACTCCCGGGAAACATACAATACTCTACTCTATTTCATATTTCACAGATCGGGAGTAATTGAAAAAGAAAAAGCCAGACCCAGTACAGTACGGTATCCCGTGGAATCCTGAATCTGATGCTAATAATAATTGTACTAATCCACATATGTCTCTCTCCCATCAATCGAATCGGTACTAGTCGAAGAAATGGAAATTCCCCCATTTGGTTGATGATAAATGTGAAACGAAAAAGAAAAAAAAGAAGAGGGATCGCTGTTGGGAATGAAATTCTGTTATTTGGACTTCTTTTCACAAAAAATAGAGAGATGAATTGATATAGTTTTTTATTGGATTTGGATTCGTCGGGACTGACGGGGCTCGAACCCGCAGCTTCCGCCTTGACAGGGCGGTGCTCTGACCAATTGAACTACAATCCCAAGTAAATACCATAATAAAATAAAGTATACATATTTTTATGATTTCATTCTAACCCTTTCAATTTAGATTAGAATTGGCGTGTTGTAACAGAGCCGCGAGTGTGATATATCGATACCCATATGTATATGTACTTTAGTGAGAGCAGCCGGTATTACTAGTAATCCTTTCGTTATTGCCAAATCAATTGGATAATCACTCGTTCAATCAAAAAAGTTTTTTTTATTTACTCTTTTCCTTAAACTTTACTTTATAGTTACGGATCCTGATATGAATCTAGATCATTAGCAAGATCAGAATTTCTTGTAAAAAGAGAGTAAATAAATAGTGGTATAGATATATCATAAAATGGATTTCTTCCGTATTGGGATTGGGGGATCGGGCATTTCTGGAGAGCAACAAATGGGTTATATTATATCATTTCATGGCGGATCGGCAAATTATTGGGCCGAGCTGGATTTGAACCAGCGTAGACATATTGCCAACGAATTTACAGTCCGTCCCCATTAACCGCTCGGGCATCGACCCAGGAAGAATCAATTCTAGGCTTATTGATAATCCACGATCAACTTCCTTTCGTAGTACCCTACCCCCAGGGGAAGTCGAATCCCCGCTGCCTCCTTGAAAGAGAGATGTCCTGAACCGCTAGACGATGGGGGCAGACTTGCACGACCGCCATCATACTATGTTCATAGTATGAATAGTTTTTTAAAATTGTCAATATAATGGAATGGTATGACTCGATACGAAGGATCTTTCCGTCTTTCACGATTCTTTCTATACAATTTTTTTCGATAAAAATTTGGTTCAAAGGCCACGCCGAATATCTTTATCCGAATCTCTTTATCAATGATTCAATGAAATATCTTGGATCTATGTTAAATTAGTGGATACATGTATCACTCAAATGAATTTAGTTATGATGTCAATTAGGATAGTCTTGAAACAATTCATTATATTGATCAAATCCAATATCAATAAACCGTTTTATTTTATCTATATTATATACTCTAACCCTATATTAAATTATATTAAAATTAAATTATATTAAATTATTTAATTTACTTTTACTGGATAAAGAAAATTTTTCATTCCTGAATGAACCTTATACTTATTATAAGATATATCTATGTACATCTATTATAATAAGTATATATACTAAACTCAACTAAACTCATAGTGTCTTTATTCAGGAATTGGATCAAACAAGCCCTTTTAACTCAGTGGTAGAGTAACGCCATGGTAAGGCGTAAGTCATCGGTTCAAATCCGATAAGGGGCTTTGATTTTTTCATAAATCATAAAACTCCGGCATTCATATTTGAAGTGCGAATAAAGATATTGTTGATATTTGTATTAAAGTAATAAAAAAAAAAAAAAGTAACAAACCGTAAGTAACAAACCGTAAGTAACAAACCGTATAATTTAATATTTTAATATATAATCAAAATTATAACATTTAATCAAAATTATAACATTATAATTAATTATAGTATGGTTATAAATTTGCTATTTTAATAAATTAAATATATTATTAAATTATTAAATAAATAATATAATTATTTAAAATAATATATTAAATATTATAATGAATGAATGTAAGGATAAGTCGTCTTGTTAAATCTTCAAATATTACTATTCCTTTCCTATTTTCCATTATTACAATTAAATCGATTAGAAATCAACAAAAGAAAAAGTAAGTGGACCTAACCCATTGCATCATAATTATATCCACTATTCTGATATTAAAATTCGATAGAGATTAAATTGGATCTTTTTTTCTTTGGACTACGCGGGAATCTGTCGATATATCCGATTTAATCTTCTTGTTCCTAGACGTTCTATAGGAATAAATTAGGAATGAATAAATTACTATTCCCTTCCTTTACCGAGAAACATTTATTCCAAGTCACAACATACGAGCCATTTTAAATATCTTTCTTTGATTCCAATTCCAGAACACAAGATCCATTTTATTAGTTATATCTTATATATCTATTTATATATCTAGCAAATCGCTATTTCATGTACTAAATATTTCCATCCATATTGATACATACAATATTTTTGTTCCGACAACGTAATGGGGAATGTATGCGAGAAGGGTACTTTCATTGCGAGTCTCATATTATTTAATATTTAATTAACTAATATAATATTTAATTAACTAATATGTATTTAATTCAATACAATATATTAATTTAATAATAGGAAATTTATTAAAATAAAATTTATTAAAAGAAAATAAAAGAGTAAAGTAG